GTAGGTTCCAGATCCAAGTGGTAGTATCAGGTCCTTTAGCTATTGTTCTTGAGAAATGACCCGGTCTGGCCCATTCCTCGAAAGAAGTTTTTACGGGATCCCTATCTACCAAAATTTTAACTTCTGGTTCCGGCGAACGAATAATCATTGAGTCCTCCTCTTTCCGGACAACACATACAAAGAGACCCGCCAATAGTTAAGTAATCAGTGAACCTATGGGAGATGTTTAGACTTAGTTTTTTTATCTTCTATCTCCCATCTATTTATTTTCTTTAGTTATTCACTAGAGCAATTATGACTGGAAGTCGATCCCGGGCAAGTGTTCGGATCTATTATGACATAGCCATGAGGCGCTTAACGGACCTTTTTAATCTTATAAAAACCTTTTTGGGCTTTTAATGGACGCAATTTTTTTTTGTGCAACCTAGTTTATTCATATCTCAATTAGAAGTTCCTAAATGGAGCCGCTTTTTGTCCTACGTAGAACATATTACTCTATTCCAAACTAGTAATTAGTCATTACTAAGAGACATCCGGTATTTCTATTTAGTCATTCGAGGGTCTCTTTTATTCGTTTTAATAGCGGAAAAGAACTCTATTCTGTACTTTATCGGTATATTGTTTATCCCTACGAAATAACAGACGCAATAGAACGATCTTAGAAAGGATATAATGAAATTTTTTGATTGGTTCTTCCCAGAGAAATGATCGGTTTTATTTGACTGATAGAGACAACAAACAATTCATTATAACAAATAAAAAAATATCAAAAATTCTATAAATATAAATAACAAGAAAAAAAAATAAAGAAATTAGAAAAATAATAATTATATAGAATAAAATAGTGTTCTTATTCGAAACGTCTTGTGATCTTCAACCAATTCTGCGCTTCAATATAATTACCAGGAGTAAGCGCTATAGCTTGTTTCCAATACTCGGCAGCTTGATCGAACCAAGCCTCCGCAATTTCAGAATCTCCTTGTCGAATGGCCTGTTCTCCCCGGTCGGAATAGGCGAGTAAATTCCTTCCCTTAGAACCGTACGTGAGAGTTTCCGACCTCATACGGCTCAGCATTCAAATTCTTTTGGTGTCCCATTTTTTTAATCTACCATACCCAATTGAATAAGATTTCTTATGGATCTATCCCTCCTTTTCGCTCGAGTTAAGTTAACCAAAAGAGGTTATGAGTTTCAAACTTGAATTTTGCTTAATAATTGAATCAGTTTTATCTTTTCTCCCACCTTCATAAAGCATAGACATTTCCGCTATCATTGGAATTTTCTGAAAGGTAACTATCTCGTTTTCATATATAAATTTATATAGAATCTTTGAAAAAGACTTTCCTTCATAAGAAGGAAAAGACTTACTATCGTTGGGATCTGATGCTACACCGCTGCTCAACACCTTAGGGGATCAACTTTATTACATAAGTTGATTCCTAGCGTTTATCTCATATCATGACATAAGTAAGCAGTTCTTATTGTATCGGCCAAAAACCTCGTGAATTGATCTTTACGGCGCTTCATCTTCAATTAGATCCTTTATCCATAGAATAAAGTATCTAGGCATACCTATTTTGTCATATTTCCACTTCTATGAAGTTTATTTCTTTACTACAGCTGATAAAAATCGTTGTTTTGGACGATACATATGTAGAAAGCCTTTTTTTTTCTAGTATTTATTAATATGGATTTGCTCTTGCTTTCCCCTTTTATTTCTATAGTGGAGATAGTCGCACGTAATGACAGATCACGGCCATATTATTAAAAGCTTGTGGTAAGAAAGGATTCCGCTCTAGTGCCCGAAAATAATATTCCAAAGCTTTCGTATGTTCTCCGTTCCTTGTGTGGATAAGGCCTATGTTATAGAGTATATAACTTCGATCATAGGGATCGATTTCTAATCGCATAGCTTCATAATAATTCTGTAAAGCTTCCGCATAATTTCCTTCGGATTGAGCCGACATCCGTTACGGTCGTTGTTCGATTCAAAGAATCTCCGTTTCAGAACCGTACATGAGATTTTCATCTCATACGGCTCCTCCTTTATGTGCATAATGAGAATAATACATGGAATCAAAAAAGATTGAAATAGTCTCATTATAAACTGAGTGGGGCTGGTGTTTTTACAAGAACTTTCCAGCCAACCTTCTTGTAAAAAAATCTTTCCTTAAAATTAAGCGTGTTGGTACTAGATAAAAAGGGGTGACTCCAACAATTTCTTTGTCTTCAACGCCTCTTAATTTCCAGGAATTAGTCACTTCAACAGTCTTCGATGGTTATATGGGTATCCAAAATACGAACGAGATGGATGCTTGTTGTCCCAACCATTCTTGTTAGTCCCGATCCTGATAAAGAAAAGGAATAATTTAGAACAAAGTTTTCGTGTTGTTGATTCCTAGGAGTAGTGCCTCTTCCCATATGCCTCCTATTGGTACTTGTGGAGTAGGGTTGACCTTAACCCATAGCCATACCATAGGTGTAACCTTTCGCTCAATAC